TCAAAATATTGAACCGGATCACTAATCCAAAAACAGAATATTCGGAGGACTCTTCTAACCACAGAAAAAATATGTATATGTAATTGTCAGCAAAGTTGTTTCTTTTTTTTGTCAAATCCAAAAAATCTTCTTACCTTATTATTTTATACATAGGTCATCCCATCACGTCAGCATTAGATAAAAAGTGGGTAAAACACCCATTTTTCCAATAAATGGTTCAAATTGGTTTATCGACATGAGTGTTATATATCGAAAAAAAAATTCCAATTATAGTAAAAACCAGCCTTGTATTAACGTAGTGGTAGAAAGAGTACCATGCTGCGCCGGATTTCAAACGTTTTCGCTTTAACCATGCTATTAGACCTACTTTATTGGTTCATAGAGAATCAAAATTGATTTACCAAAAACTCACGAAATGCTATGGTTCTTCCATATGATTTCTGAAATTATTCAGAAGTAATTCGCGGGATTATGCACTTTTTTTGTTATAACAAAAAAAGGTGCAGTTGGTCGGATCCAGCCCCTTTTTTGAAAAAAAAACAACTCGCACACACTCCCTTTCCAAAAAAGATCAATACACCAAGCACTACACTTAGATTTATTGGATTTGTTGCTAAAATATCGGTATTAAACCCGAAACTCCCGGCGGATGACCAGTAACCCAAATAAACAACAGAATCGGTTACGTTTTTCATATGATCTCCCTAGAATAAAAAAGGCAAACAAAGTTCTTTTTGGATCACTTCGCCCCTTCTTTCTAAACCTAAACACTAAGTAAAAAATCTATTCTATAATAGAACTAGATTTTACTTTTTCAATTTCGAATACGAATGAGAATTAGATACTCACCCGGACTTATGTTACTTGGGAAATAACCCGTGTTTGTTGAAACATTTCAGTTCTATTGGACTAAGATAAGAAGGGGGAAGTAAAAAGTAAGGTGATATGCAAACACCCCCACCCAAAATCTGTCCTTCCTGGAAATTGGGCATTATCTTAACTAATATAAGGAATTGTAGGAGGGAAATTTTGGATGGGAAGGTTGGGGGAATAAAAAAATGTAGTTTTTAGTTAGATTTCTAGGATTAGATTAAACAAAGGGATTTGCAAATAAAAGTGCTAACGCTACAACTAGTCCATAAATTGTTAAAGCTTCCATGAAAGCCAGACTAAGCAATAAAGTACCTCTTATTTTGCCCTCCGCCTCGGGTTGTCTCGCAATACCTTCTACAGCTTGGCCCGCAGCAGTACCCTGACCAACTCCAGGTCCAATAGAAGCAAGTCCAACGGCTAATCCAGCAGCAATAACGGAAGCAGCAGAAACCAGTGGATTCATTAGAAGTTCCTCGCACCAAAATAAAGAAATGGTTAATGATACAAGCAACCAATGAATTAGAACTCCATTTTGTCATCACTAAAATAGATCCGGGCGAAGTAACTCCTAACTCTAGTGTGAAGTTGCACAACTTTACTTCGTCCGTTGCTTTGTCCCCAATTGTTCTTTTCTTTCTTGATTTCGTTGCTTATTCAATTCACAGTCACATACGAAACAGAAGTAGTTCTATTGATGAAACCCCCGTCTAAATTCATAGCAATAAATCAAATTAGATCTCCCCTTAGGTCATATATACCTAATCCATTATCATATATACAAGTCCGCCTTGGATAATGTAAACCTACTATATCCTATCTTAGAGTCAATCAGATTCTAGAATACGTCTTCGAAAAAAGTTGACTTAAAATCATTAGATTAGAAATACCCTAGGGCACCACTCATTCCCCTACCACCTTAGTTTTTCGGAATCGAGTTTTTTCCTCTTTTATTCCTTTTTTCATTTCATTATTCTATAAAAATAAAAATAGACGAATTCATTAGATCGAATCATTGCAGAACAATCTTAGTATTTGAGTGATTTAAGCTCAGGCAATTCCCATTTTTTTAAAACAAACAAAGTCCTCATATAATATGAGTATTAATTTGCTTTTATCGAAGCTAAAAAGCTTATTTACAAATCAAAAACATGTCAATGATGACCCTCCATCGATTCTCCTATATAAGCCGCAGCTAAAGTTGCAAAAATAAGAGCTTGAATACCGCTTGTAAATAATCCAAGGAACATGACAGGTATCGGAACCACTAAAGGTACTAAAGAAACAAGAACAACAACTACTAATTCATCAGCTAATATATTCCCGAAAAGTCGAAAACTAAGTGATAAAGGTTTTGTGAAATCTTCTAAGATATTAATAGGTAAAAGAATTGGAGTTGGTTGAATGTATTTACCAAAATAACTCAATCCCTTTTTGCTAAGACCCGCATAAAAATATGCTAGTGACGTGAGTAAAGCTAAAGCAACAGTAGTATTTATATCATTCGTAGGTGCAGCTAACTCCCCTTCAGGTAATTGTATCAGTTTCCAAGGTAAAAGAGCCCCGGACCAATTTGAAACAAAAATAAACAGAAACAGAGTTCCAATAAAGGGAACCCAAGGGCCATATTCTTCTCCAATCTGAGTTTTACTCACGTCTCGAATGAATTCAAGAATGTATTCGAAAAAATTCTGACTGCTAGTCGGAATAGTTTGTGGATTCCGAATAGCGATAGCGGTTGAACCTAATAAGATAGCAATTACAACCCAAGAAGTGATAAGTACCTGGGCATGCACTTGGAAACCCCCGATTTGCCAATACAAATGTTGGCCTACTTCCACACCGGATAGAGCATAGAATATGTTGATGGAACATGATAGAACGTTCATATTGCCCTCTGACAGAAATAGAACTTGAAAGGTAATTATTTTGATTCAATCGTCGCTTTTAAAAATTTTATATTTTGTATATCAACAAATCACACAATATCCCCATTAATTTTTCTTTTTTCATTCCAGACCCGTACAAGCAATTCGAAAAAGGTCCAAAAGTCATTTTCTCTTATTATAAATCAAGGCTTTCGTATATATCTCGAACGACCCTCACAAATAGCAAATACTAGTTTGTTAAGAATTAATCGGATCGAAGCTATAGCGTCATCATTCGCTGGAATCGAAATATCTGCAAGATCGGGGTCACAATTTGTATCAATTAAACAAATCGTTGGAATTCCCAAAGTGATACACTCTCGAAGAGCCGTATCTTCTTCTTGCTGATCAATGATGATTACAATATCGGGTAAACCTGTCATATATTTAATTCCACCCAGATATGTTTGCAAGTGCGATAATTGTCTCTTCAACATAGCTGCATCTCTTTTCGGAAGACGGTTGAGCCCCCCCATTTTTTGTTCCATTCTGAAATCCCGGAACTTATGAAGTCGTGTTTCTGTCGTGGACCAATTTGTTAACATACCACCGAGCCATTTTTTATTAACATAATGACATCGAGCCCTTATTGCAGCTCGGGCTACCAAATCGGCTGCTTTTTTTTTTGTCCCAACAATTAAAAATTTGTTTTCCTTACTTGCTGCATCAAAAACTAAATCACAAGCTTCTGATAAAAAACGAGCCGTTCTCGTAAGATTTATAATATGAATACCTTTACGCTTTGCAGAGATATAAGGTGCCATTCGCGGATTCCACTTTCTAGTACCATGACCAAAATGAACTCCCGCTTCCATCATCTCTTCCAAATTGATGTTCCAATATCTTTTTGTCATTTCTCTCCACACTTCCTCTCTTTTTTTTTTTTTAAAGAGACGACGTACCCCGAAATAAAATAAAATAAATAATTGTTCCGATGGAACCTTCACTTCTACCGGAGATTGGCCATTGAGACACAATCCAGGGCTCCTTTCTATTTGTATTCCTGGTTATTTTTCTTACTTATTATACTTACTTCATTTATATTTATTTTATAATTAATTTAAATTATCAAATGGCCGGCTCAACTACAGACTAGTTAAATAAAAACTAGTTAAACGGGATGAATCCGCTCTTAGAAATCATTAAATCCCAGAAATGATTGTTCTGATGTATCATGGGAATTCTTTAAAATGTAAGAATGAAATAAATCTCTATGGTGGAACAAAATATTTTTCATTTTCCCCTCAAATAAATTTTTATTTTTATTATTTTGGTGCCTTGAACGATGTACTAATTCTTTGAATCCGGTACCAACGGGTATCATACTGCCCAAAACAACGTTTTCTTTTAGGCCCTTCAACCAATCTATACGACCCCGTAGAGCAGCTTTTGCTAAGACACGAGCGGTTTCTTGAAAACTCGCTTCAGATATGAAACTTTGAGTATTCAGAGATGCTCTTGTTATTCCCAATAAAATAGCTCGGTAACAGACTGCTTCGTCCAAAGCACGCCCCGCTCGTTCCGCTCGCAACAATCCTATTAGTTCTCCGGGTGAAAAAACATTAGACATTCCATCTTCTGAAACTAAAACTTTTGATGTTATTTGACGTACAATAATTTCGATATGCCTATTATGAATCTGCACGCCCTGGGACCGATAAACCTTTTGTATTTTATTAACCAAAGAGATACGACTTTGCGCTATAGTTAGTTCGACACCAATCAAGAATCCCCAAGGAATTCCAAGAATTCTTGTTATATGCTCGTTCCAACCCTCAACTCTCTTTTCTAGGTTCATTGATATTGAATCAATCGAACGTACTTCCAAGACTTGTTCCACTTTTGGAAGACCCTGCGTTATATCACCCGATCTTGATTTTTCATATATAAATGTAACCAAAGTATCCCCCGTATAAAAGATTTCTCCATAATGTCCATGAACAGTTGCTCCGGGCGTGGCTAAATAGGGTTTAGCTGATCTAATTATTATAGAATCAACTTGAACAATTAAAACTTGGCCCGACTTTAGGTGGGGTCCGTTTTTCGCTATACATGCAGTTTCACAAATAAACTGCCCAAGACTAATTATTGTAGGTCTTTCTTCACAAAAATGACAATGGATAAAATACCAATTCAAATAAAATGGATTCAAAAATTTTTTACTGCATAGATCGGGATTCGAAATCCTTCGATTTTCATCCATTAAATAATATTGAATTATGTCAAAAGTCTGTTTTAAATTGTCAAGTTGAAAATATTTCATTACCAAAATGTGATTATGGGTTAGTAAACGGTCAAAATGCGTAATTGGAAGGGCTATTCCTAAGGAACCCAATGATTTCAATTTCCGAACTGAAACTATGGGGGGGTCTCGTTTAAGTGCTTCTGTTATTCCATTGTGATATTTTACACTGTTGAACGGCCCCATTTGAAAACAATTGGATGATGACAAAATTATCAAAGATTGATCTTCGTTATTTCTCTTCAACAAGGTACGAATAGTTACTTGATTTTGGATAATAAGGGGTTGCTGAATCCCTGCCTTGGCATAAAACGGATTGATATAGGTGCGACTTGATCCAGTATTATAGGTCAACCATGAACTTGATGAATCGTTCCTTTTTCCGGTATACAAAAGAGGGGAGTTGACTAAGTCGATTCTTATAAAATCTCGAATCAGATCATTTGTCTTTATTTGAACAAAAGAAACGTGGGCCTCCCCGATAAAAGAATCGTTTTTAGTGTGGTTCCAATTCAATACTAAACAAGTTCGGACTAATTGATTACTTGTGTCAGGAATTCCAAAAAAAGTTTTGCCATTTCCATAAAGGATATAATTGACAATTCGAAGTTTCATGTTATCCCTTTCTTGCAACGGATCCTGAGGGAAAAGTGTTGATAAATTTATACCGTCTGCTATTTCATATGTTTCTACAGGTCGAACCAAAACAAAATACTTTGTCTTGGTCGGTATGATCCCTTGGACATAAATCCAATTTTTCCATTTAGTTTTATATTCCTTCGGATTTCTTTTTCCCGTTCCTGGTGGTATTAAGATGCTGCTGTGTCGGACTATCCGATCTGACTCTCCAGGAAAATAAATATCTCCAGAAAAGATTTGAAGTTCAATCCTTTTCTTTTTTCTCTCTATTCGGACCAATCCGCCTACTCGGCTTCTTCTATTTAAAGTTATTAGTGTATCTCCTCCAATGATACTATTATTCCGCACCATTATGGAAGAAGAGCCAGGCAAAATATGTACTTCCTCGGGAATGAAAAAAAACCGATCTACTTTAATTTGGTATTTTGGCTTAAATTCTTTTGCCCCTCGATAATCAACCAAATCCTCTTTTTTGACGATTGAATGCACCTCCGTAGTCCCATATTTTGTGATTCCTGAGCTGTTTCTTCTGTATTGAGGATCATCAAAATAAGCAAAAATACTATTTCTGCGGAAAATACCATTTATGGGTATTTCAACCAAGATATCGGAATCTGAATCGAGCATTGTTTCTTTCTTTCGTTCTTGAATCGACTGGAATGGAATGATCAATCTATTGCTTCGCCTCTTTGACAATAAAGTAGAATTCTCATAGAGAATAGCAGGATATCGTATATTGCAATGACCAGTATATATGATTTTATTTAATTCGGAATAAACAGGAAGAGTACCCTCATTTTTACCCGAAATATCCCAACGAAAGGGTTTACTTTTCACTTGCTCATTAGTTACGGAGCGGTTAGAATTATATCGTCGTTCGACAGAACGTGAATGAATGTTCAGTTGATCTTGATCTTTGTGAAGCGAAAAAGGGACTACACTAGCTCCGCACGACCCTCCCGCTAATATCCATAAATGACTTGTTTTTGGTAAAAGATGAACATTACCATATGTAAATTCAGATGCATGGTACACATTGGTACTCCAGTGCATTTCGCCCTCTGAATCAGAATAAATATGTTTTCGAACCTTCTCTTTAAAATTGAAAGTGTATGTTCCGGCGCGAATCTCAGCAATCACTTGTTCGGATTCTACATATTGATTATTTTGAACTAACAGAAAACTCTTAGGTGGAATATTCACATTATGTAAAATGTCTTCACTCTCAATAGTTATATAGAAGTCTATATAACACAGAAAAGCAGGATGTCCGTGACGTGTACGTGTGGGATGAACCGAATCCTCATTAAATTTGATTTTTCCATTAGAGGGGGCTCGTACGTGTTCTGCAGTACCCCCAGTGAATACTCCGCCAGTATGAAAAGTTCTTAATGTTAGTTGAGTACCCGGTTCTCCAATAGATTGACCCGCAATAATACCTACAGCTTCCCCCAATTCGACCAGGTCGCCATGAGTAGGACTCCGTCCATAACAGAATCGACAGATCCAAAATATACTCCTACAAGTAAAGGGAGTTCGAATAGATATTGGGTGTATTCGAAAGGTTACGAATCGATTGATAAGTCCAATACCAATATCTTTATTTCTAATGGCAATGCATCGCGGTCCCATATATATATCATCTGCTAGTACACGCCCAATCAATGTTTGAATAAAAACTTTTTCCGACATCATCCCATTTAGAGGACTCACTGAAAACCCTTGTGTGGTGCCACAATCTGTTCTACGCACAACAATGTGTTGAACTACTTCAACAAGTCTGCGCGTCAGATATCCAGCATCTGATGTTCGGACAGCAGT